GTTATTGTAGCTTAACTATAAAGCATGACACTGAAGATGTCACACTGGGCCCCACAGCCCCAAAAACAGACAGCCTTGGTCCTAGGCTTACTGTTCTTAATTATCAAACTTATACATGCAAGCCTCGCCGTACCAGTGAGTAAACCCATTGCTTAGTCCTTACACAGATTATAAATGGGCCGGTATTAGGCACAACCAACGGAAAGCCCACAATACCTTGCTACGCCACACCCACACGGGTATTCAGCAGTAATAAACATTGGGCTATAAGCGAAAGCTCGACCCAGTCATGATACAACCACGGGCCGGTAAAATTCGTGCCAGCCACCGCGGTTATACGAATGGCCCAAAACAACAACAATCGGCGTAAAGCGTGACTAAACCGAGCCCTATAACATTATGGGAAAACCACAGCCCGAGCCGTAAAACGCTACGACAACATGAACACCTTAAACCCATAACCTTAAACAGGCCATTTGACCACACCAAAGCCAAGAAACAAACCAGGATTAGATACCCTGCTATGCTCGGCCCTAAACATCGGAAGTTCCTACAACACACCCCGCCAGAGAACTACAAGCAAAAGCTTTAAACTCAAAGGACTTGGCGGTGCCCCACACCACCCTAGAGGAGCCTGTCCTATAATCGATACCCCACGTTAAACCTCACCACATTTTGCACTCGCCAGCCTATATACCGCCGTCGTATGCTTACACCATGAGGGCATATAAGTAAGCACAACAGTAACATACTAAAACATCAGGTCAAGGTGTAGCTAACAAAGTGGAAGCGATGGGCTACATTTTCTACAACAGAACATACGGCAAATACAATGAAATACTGAATTACAAGGTGGATTTAGCAGTAAACTAAGGCAAGAATGCCAACTTTAACCCTGCTCTGGGGCGCGCACACACCGCCCGTCACCCTCATCAAAAACAACCACAAGCAGTCCATAAAACTATTCGACCAACACAAGATGAGGTAAGTCGTAACATGGTAAGCGCACCGGAAGGTGTGCTTGGTCCTACAAAAAGTAGCTTAACTATAAAGCATCCAACTTACAATTGGACCATGCCCCACCACCCATTGGGCCTTCTTGAGCCAACCAGCTAGCTCCACCAACTACACCATACTCATTACAAACAAAACAAACCATTTGCCAAAATCAGTAGATGTGATCGAACTTAACCCACGACGCAATAGCAAAAGTACCGCAAGGGAACACTGAAAAAATAATGAAATCACACCAAAGCACAACAAAGCAAAGATAAACCCTTGTACCTCTTGCATCATGATTTAGCAAGACACACTCAGACAAAGAGCCCTATAAGCCTGACACCCCGAAATCAAACGAGCTACCCTAAGGCAGCAAATTAACCACGCAAACCCGTCCCTGTAGCAAGAGGGTGGGGAGACCTTAGGGTAGAGGTGAAATACCAACCGAGCTTGATAATAGCTGGTTGCCCAACAAATAAATTTAAGTTAAACTTTAGCCTTAACGCACCAGTAAACCAAGTGCCAACATTATAGCTAAAAGATAGTCGACCGGGGTACAGCCCGGTCGACTTGGGATACAGCCCGCATTGAGAGAAAGAGAATTAACACACTAAGTCCAGTGGGCCTTAAAGCCGCCACCACTACAAAATCGCGTCACAGCACCCAATCAACCAAATCTCAAACAAAACCACGCCCTCCAATCTAAACAACTGGGCTACTCTATCACACCATAGAGGACCTAATGCTAAAACTAGTAATAAGAACTATCTATTTTCTCCTTTACAGCACATCCATACGTCAGACCAGAACCCCTACTGATAATTACCAGACCAAAACAGGACAAACAATATCAATCTTTTAAAACCAACTGTTATCCAAACTGTTAACCCAACACAGGAGTGCAAAAAAGAAAGACAAAAAGCTATAAAAGGAACTCGGCAACCACCAGCCCCAACTGTTTACCAAAAACATAGCCTTTAGCCAACCACAAGTATTAAAGGTACAGCCTGCCCAGTGACATGTTAAACGGCCGCGGTACTCTAACCGTGCAAAGGTAGCATAATCATTTGTCCCCTAAATAGGGACTAGTATGAATGGCCATATGAGGGCTGAACTGTCTTTTAAAGCCCGTCAATGAAACTGATCTACCAGTACAAAAGCTGGCATAAATACATAAGACGAGAAGACCCTGTGGAGCTTAAAACCCACCAAGTCAACATAAATGATTTGGCATTTTTAGTTGGGGCGACTTTGGAAACAAACAAAACTTCCAAACCAAAGGACCAAAAATCCAACCAAGACCAACAAGTCCAAGTTACACATAATTGACCCAGTACCACTGACCAATGAACCAAGTTACCCCAGGGATAACAGCGCAATCTTCTTACAGAGTCCATATCGACAAGAAGGCTTACGACCTCGATGTTGGATCAGGACACCCAAATGGTGCAGCCGCTATTAAAGGTTCGTTTGTTCAACGATTAATAGTCCTACGTGATCTGAGTTCAGACCGGAGAAATCCAGGTCGGCTTCTATCTATGACTGTGCCCTCCCCAGTACGAAAGGACCAGGAAAGCAGCGCCAATATTACTAACACGCGCTAGTTACACAAAGCTGATACATATAAAGCTACCGTAGACACACCAATAAAACTGAAGACCACAGATATGTTGAGGTGGCAGAGTAGCTATGCAAAAGACCTAAGCTCTTTTAACAGGGGTTCAACTCCCCTCCTCTACCATGCTACACCTCATCACTAACTTAGCCTTCTACATCCTACCAATTCTCATCTCAGTTGCATTCCTAACCCTACTTGAACGAAAAGTGCTAGGCTACATACAACTACGAAAGGGCCCTAATATTATTGGCCCTGCAGGCCTACTTCAACCAATCGCAGATGGTGTAAAATTGTTTATTAAAGAGCCAATCCAACCAACAGCCTCGTCACTAACCCCATTCATTTTAGCCCCAACACTAGCCCTAACACTAGCCCTAACACTGTGAACTCCACTTCCATTGCCATTCACAATTATAGACATAAACTTAGGCCTACTATTCATCCTCGCACTATCAAGCATGGCAGTATACTCAATTCTTTGATCCGGTTGAGCATCAAACTCAAAATACGCCCTCATTGGGGCTCTACGAGCAATTGCACAAACAATTTCATATGAGGTGACACTAGCCCTTATTCTATTAGCTACTGTAATCCTATCAGGGGGATTCACCATACAAACACTCAACATTACACAAGAACACACATGACTGGCTTTATGCTCCTGACCACTAATAATAATATGATACATCTCAACCCTAGCAGAAACAAATCGAGCCCCATTTGATCTAGCAGAAGGGGAGTCAGAACTGGTCTCCGGATTTAATGTAGAATACGCAGCAGGCCCATTCGCACTTTTTTTCCTAGCAGAATACAGCAATATCCTATTAATAAACGTACTAACATCTATTTTATTCTTTAACCCAGGAGCAGGCACACAACCAGAAATATTCTCACTAAATCTAATAACCAAGGCAACCATCATGACTCTTGGATTCCTATGAATCCGCGCCTCCTACCCACGATTCCGATATGATCAATTAATACACCTACTATGAAAACAATTCTTGCCAGCTACTCTGGCACTATGCATATGACACACCTCCTTACCGATCTTTATGGTTGGCCTACCACCACAATAACCCTATTACCAATGGAAGTGTGCCTGAACAATAGGACTACTTTGATAGAGTAGAATATAGGGACTTAGCCCCCTCACTTCCGTACTAGACAGATGGGACTCGAACCCACACAAAAGAACTCAAAATTCTATGTACTCCCACTATACTACTCCCTAGTAAGGTCAGCTAAACAAGCTCTTGGGCCCATACCCCAAAAATGTCGGTTATAAACCCACCCTTACTAATGAACCCCCTCACCATATCCATAATTATATCAAGCATTGCCGCTGGAACAGTACTAACAATATCCGCCAATCACTGATTAATTGCCTGAGTAGGCCTAGAGATTAATACATTAGCCATTCTACCAATTATCGCCACCGAGCACCACCCACGAGCCATGGAAGCCACAACAAAATACTTCCTCATCCAAGCAGCAGCATCCTCCACAATCATATTTTCAAGCACAATTAATGCCCTAGAAACAGGACAATGGGACATTACACAACTCACCTACCCACCAGCTACAGCCCTACTAACAATTGCACTAGCCATAAAACTAGGCCTAGCACCCATACACCACTGACTACCAGAGGTCATACAAGGAACAAAATTAAAAACAGCCCTAATCATCGCAACATGACAGAAACTGGCACCAATATCCCTACTATACATAACCTTTAATAACCTGTCAACACAAATCCTATTGCCGCTAGCCCTCACCTCAACACTACTAGCCGGCTGAAGCGCATTAAACCAAACACAACTACGAAAAATTATAGCATTCTCCTCAATTGCACACATCGGCTGAATAATCAGCATCTTACCGCTAGCACCAACAACATCATTAATTGCCTTAGCAGTATATATTATTATAACTACAACAATATTCTCATCCCTTCTAACCTGTACATCAAAAACAATCAAAGATCTTGGATTAATATGAACAGTCTCACCACTATTATGCGCCAGCTCAATACTAACCCTTATATCATTAGCTGGACTCCCACCACTGTCAGGCTTCCTACCAAAATGATTAATTCTACTAGAACTAGTTTCACAAAACCTAACAGCCACAGCCACACTAATAGCAATAACATCCCTACTAAGCTTAGCATTTTACACACGTCTAGCATACACCACAACACTAACCATCCCCCCTAATCAAACAACCACAAAACACAACTGACGATTTAAAACAACACAAACAACCATTATACCAATCATTCTACCCATAACCGCCCTCCTACTACCACTTACACCAATAATCTCAGCAAGAGAGAAACTTAGGATAATACTTTAAACCAGGGGCCTTCAAAGCCCTAAACAAGAGCACCCACCCTCTTAGTTTCTGTAAAACCTGTGTAACTCTAATACACATCCTCTGAATGCAACTCAGATACTTTAATTAAGCTAAAGCCTCACTAGACAGGCAGGCCTCGATCCTACAAACATTTAATTAACAGCTAAACACCCAACCCAGCGGGCTTCTGTCCGCTTCTCCCGTCAAAAAAAACGGGAGAAGCCCCGGCACCTTATGGGGTGCTTCTCCAAACTTGCATTTTGGCGTGTGACACTCCGGGGCTACTTTGTTAGCGAGAGGGGTGCACCTCTGTCTGCGGGTCTACAGCCCGCCGCCTAAGCTCGGCCACCCTAACTATGTACATAACTCGTTGATTATTCTCAACAAACCATAAAGATATCGGAACGCTATACTTGATCTTCGGCGCCTGAGCCGGAATAGTAGGCACCGCTCTAAGCCTGCTCATCCGAGCCGAGCTGGGGCAACCTGGGACACTACTTGGCGACGACCAAATTTATAACGTTATCGTAACCGCTCATGCATTCGTAATAATCTTTTTTATAGTAATACCCGTCATAATCGGGGGTTTCGGCAACTGACTGGTACCACTAATAATCGGGGCCCCAGACATAGCATTCCCACGAATAAACAATATAAGCTTTTGACTTTTACCTCCTGCACTCCTCCTACTCTTATCCGGGGCAGGAATTGAAGCCGGTGCTGGCACCGGCTGAACAGTCTACCCACCACTAGCAAGCAACCTTGCACATTCCGGCCCGTCAGTAGACCTAACTATCTTCTCTCTACATCTGGCAGGAGTATCATCTATTCTTGGCGCCATTAACTTTATCACAACCTGCATTAACATAAAACCACCATCAATAACCCAATATAAAACCCCACTATTCGTGTGATCAGTATTAATTACTGCAGTACTATTACTACTTTCTCTACCAGTACTGGCAGCAGGCATCACCATACTTCTAACGGACCGAAACCTTAACACCTCGTTTTTTGATCCTGCAGGAGGAGGAGACCCAATCCTTTACCAACACCTATTCTGATTCTTCGGCCACCCAGAAGTATATATTCTTATCCTTCCTGGATTTGGAATTATCTCCCACATTGTAACCTATTACACTGGAAAAAAAGAGCCGTTCGGCTACATGGGCATAGTCTGAGCAATAATATCAATCGGCTTCCTTGGATTCATCGTCTGAGCCCATCACATATTTACCGTAGGCATAGATGTAGACACACGAGCATACTTTACCTCCGCTACAATAATCATTGCAATCCCAACAGGAGTTAAAGTATTCAGCTGACTAGCAACCCTCCACGGAGGTAACATCAAATGAGATACCCCAATACTTTGGGCCCTGGGTTTTATCTTCCTATTCACCGTCGGCGGCCTAACCGGCATCATTCTAGCAAACTCTTCACTTGACATCATCCTCCACGACACCTACTATGTAGTTGCTCATTTCCACTATGTCTTATCTATGGGGGCCGTGTTTGCCATTATGGCCGGATTCGTCCACTGATTCCCACTATTCACCGGATTCTCACTGCACGCAGGATTAACAAAAATTCAATTCGGCTTAATGTTCTTAGGAGTAAACCTAACCTTTTTTCCACAGCACTTCCTAGGCCTTGCAGGAATACCACGGCGATACTCAGACTACCCAGATGCATATACAATCTGAAATACTATTTCATCAGTTGGATCCATTATCTCCTTAACTGCAGTCATAATAATAACGTTCATTATTTGAGAGGCATTTACAGCTAACCGAATGGTTATCACCCAAAAACATGCACACAAGGGCCTAGAATGACTACACGGCACTCCACCTCCATACCACACATATGAGGAAGCCGTGCACATCCAAACTCAAGAAAGGGAGGACTCGAACCCCCTTCAACTGGTTTCAAGCCAGCTACATACCATAATGCTTATTTCTTCTGCGGCCCTAGTAAATTAATTACATAGCCCTGTCAGTGCTAAATTACAGACTAATCCCTGTGGACCACAATGGCTCATCCATTCCAAATAGGCCTACAAGACGCAACATCCCCAGTAATAGAAGAGCTAATTTACTTCCATGACCATGCCTTAATAGTCGTACTCCTTATTAGCGCATTAGTATTCTATATTATCACACTAATACTTACAACCAAACTCACACACACAAGCATACTGGACGCCCAAGAAATAGAAATTATCTGGACGATCCTACCAGCTATTGTACTTGTAATAGTTGCCCTACCATCACTACGCATTCTATATCTAATCGATGAAGTCGACAACGCCCATCTAACAATCAAGGCCATTGGACATCAATGATACTGAAGCTACGAGTATACAGATTACCAAGATATTACATTTGACTCATACATAACCCCATCATCCGACCTACTCCCTGGCCACCTGCGATTGTTAGAAGTTGACCATCGAATAACAGTACCAATGGAATCCCCAATCCGCATATTAATCTCAGCCGAAGATGTACTACACTCATGGGCTGTGCCAACACTCGCCATTAAAACAGACGCTGTACCAGGCCGACTAAACCAAACAACTTTCTTAACCACCCGTCCTGGACTGTTCTACGGACAATGCTCAGAAATTTGCGGAGCAAACCATAGCTTTATACCAATTGTAGTAGAAGCCACCACATTAAAACACTTCGAAACCTGATCAACAATAATACTTTAACAATCACTAAGAAGCTTATATAGCACTAGCCTTTTAAGCTAGAGACGGAACAGCCACTTCCCTTGGTGATGTGCCACAACTAAACCCCGCTCCATGATTACTTATTTTTCTACTAACCTGAACAACTTTAATTACTATTTTTTTACCCAAGACCTTTACCCTAACCCAAACTACTAACCCATCAACAACCAGTATTGACATAGACATCAAACAACCATGAACCTGACCATGACTTTAAGCTTCTTCGACCAATTCTCAATCCCACATATCCTAGGCCTACCTCTAATTATCCTAGCACTACTGCTACCACCAATAATAATCTTTAAAACAAACCGCCTACTACACAATCGACTAACAACCCTACAAGCCTGATCATCAATAATATTTACAAAACAACTATTAACCCCACTAAATACACACGCTCAAAAATGAGCAAACACACTACTAGCACTAATACTGATATTAATCATATTAAACACACTAGGACTACTACCGTACACATTCACCCCAACAACACAACTGTCAATAAACCTAGGACTTGCAGTACCAATATGACTTATGACAGTACTACTAGGCCTACGAACCCAACCAACCAATTCTCTGGGCCACCTCCTACCAGAAGGTACCCCAACACTACTAATTCCAATTTTAATTATTATCGAAACAATCAGCCTGTTTATCCGCCCAATCGCTCTTGGAGTGCGACTAACCGCCAACCTAACAGCCGGTCACTTACTCATTCAACTAATATCAACAGCCGTCTTTGTAATATTACCAACAATAACACTCTCCGCAACCATCACCATACTAGTACTACTCCTACTAACGTGTCTTGAAGTTGCTGTAGCAATTATTCAAGCGTACGTTTTCGTCCTACTCTTAACCCTGTACCTACAAGAAAACACCTAATGACCCACCAAGCTCACCCATACCATATAGTAGACCCAAGCCCATGACCACTAATCGGCGCAATTGCAGCCCTACTTATAACCTCTGGCCTAGCCTTCTGATTTCACTTCAAAAATACAACACCAATAACACTTGGCCTAATTCTATTAATTCTGACAATACAACAATGATGACGTGATGTAATCCGCGAGTCAACCTATCAAGGACACCACACACCACCCGTACAATCAGGCCTTCGCTACGGCATGCTGCTATTCATCACATCAGAAGTACTATTCTTCTTCGGCTTTTTCTGGGCTTTCTACCACTCAAGCCTCGCCCCAACCCCAGAAATTGGTGGCACTTGGCCCCCAAACGGAATCCACCCACTCAACCCATTTGAAGTCCCACTACTAAACACAACAGTCCTCCTTGCCTCGGGCATTACAGTAACATGGGCTCACCACTCAATCATAGAAGCAAAACATAAAGAAGCAACACAAGCATTATCAATCACAATTCTATTGGGCCTATACTTCACCGCCCTACAGGCCATAGAATATTATGAAGCCCCATTCACCATCTCTGACAGCGTATATGGCACAACCTTCTTTGTAGCTACAGGCTTTCATGGACTACACGTTATCATTGGATCTACCTTTTTATTAACATGCTTACTACGACAGACAAAACATCACTTCACAACCTCCCACCACTTCGGCTTCGAAGCCGCAGCATGATATTGACACTTCGTAGACGTTGTATGACTATTCCTATATGTCTCAATCTACTGATGAGGCTCATGCTCTTCTAGTATAAACCAATACAGGCGACTTCCACTCACCAAATCTTAATCACTAATTAAGGAAGAGCAGTGACCCTTACAACCACACTTATGACAACCTCCATATTAGCCACCCTACTTATTATCATCAGCTTCTGACTCCCATTAATCATACCAGACACAGAAAAACTCTCCCCATACGAATGCGGATTCGACCCGCTTGGAACAGCACGACTGCCATTTTCCCTAAAATTCTTTTTAGTAGCTATCCTATTCCTCCTATTCGACCTAGAAATTGCCCTACTACTACCTCTACCATGGGCCACAGGCTCTCAAACCCCACTTTCAACCGCTCTTCTAACTTCAGCCATCCTTGCCCTACTAACCATTGGGTTAATATACGAGTGACTACAAGGAGGCCTAGAATGAGCAGAATAAAAGACTAGTCTAACCAAGACCGCTAATTTCGACTTAGCATATTCTGGATGTACCCCAGAGTCTTTAAGTGTCCCCAATCAACCTCATACTTACAATATCATTCATTTTCTGCTTGCTTGGCCTTGCAACACACCGATCACATTTCGTATCAGCACTATTATGCCTAGAAGGCATAATATTAACCCTTTACATCCTAATTTCAATATTCACTCTAAACACACTATCAACATCCTCCTCAATCAACCCAATCATCCTACTAACTCTCTCTGCATGCGAAGCGGCAGTGGGATTAGCAATTCTAGTGACCACATCACACACACACGGCTCAGACAACCTTAAAACCATAAGTCTACTAAAATGTTAAAAGTAATTATCCCAACAGCAATGTTAATCCCACTAGCACTAGTGTTAAAACCAAACATATTATTTACAACATACACTACCCACACTATACTTATTGCCCTTATCAGCCTTTACTGACTAAAGCAACCATTTAATCTCCACACCACCTACTATAACGATTACATATCAATTGACCCTATCTCCGCCCCACTACTAGTACTCTCCTGCTGACTACTACCACTAATAACCCTTGCCAGCCAACATCACCTGGCCCAAGAACCTGTTAACCGAAAACGATTATTTCTAACAACCGTAACACTACTGCAACTATTCCTACTAATAACATTCTCCGCCACAGACTTTATAATATTTTATATCATATTTGAAGCAACACTAGTGCCAACCCTAGTAGTAATCACCCGCTGAGGTGCACAAATAGAACGCCTAACCGCAGGAACTTATTTTCTATTCTACACCCTGGCCAGCTCACTCCCCCTTCTAGTAGCAATCCTATACATAACAAACAAATTCTACTCCACTTCTACTATAATAGCCATAATATTACAACCTAACTTCACTAACTCATGAACCACTACTATACTTTGAATTGCCTGCACGTTAGCATTTCTAGTAAAAATACCACTATATGGGCTACACCTGTGACTACCAAAAGCCCACGTAGAAGCCCCAATCGCCGGCTCAATAGTACTAGCTGCAGTACTATTAAAAATAGGCGGATACGGTATCATCCGACTAACTCCGATCCTCAACCAAACCATAACAAAACCAATCTACCCAATCATGGCTCTGGCCCTATGAGGGATAATTATAACAAGCACCATCTGCCTACGACAAACAGACCTCAAAGCCTTAATCGCTTATTCATCCGTAAGCCACATAGGATTAGTCATCGCCGCAGCCATAACCTCCTCCCCATGAGGACTATCAGGAGCTATTATATTAATAGTGGCCCACGGCCTTACTTCCTCCATACTATTCAGCCTGGCAAATACAAACTACGAACGCACCCACACCCGAACCCTGCTGTTAACCCGCAGCCTACAAACTGTTCTACCACTCATGGCAACCTGATGGCTATTAGCAAACCTAACCAACATAGCACTACCACCAACAAGCAACTTTACAGGAGAGATCCTAATTATATCGGCAGTATTCTCCTGATCAAACTACACCATCATACTAACAGCAGCTGCAGCAATACTAACGTCAGTATACTCCCTATATATATTTTTGTCCATCCAACGCGGACAACAAATACCACATATAAATATTACTGAAACTACCCACACCCGAGAACATCTTCTACTAACACTCCACCTATTGCCGCTCATTCTACTAGCCATAAAACCAGAACTAGTCCTAGGCACATTCCACTGTAAGCATAGTTTAAACAAAACATTAGGCTGTGGCTCTAAACATAGAAGTTAAACCCTTCTTGCGAACCGAGAGGGTACAATGCTAGAAGCTGCTAACCTCAAGTAACTGGAACTAAACAACTCCAGCCCTCTCACTTTTAAAGGAAACTAGAAACCCATTAGCCTTAGGAGTTAACACTCTTGGTGCAAATCCAAGTAAAAGTACTATGGCCACACTCATAACATCCTCTTCACTAACAATACTATTAGTATTAATTACACCACTACTTCTGCTGATATCACCGCCTATAACCAGCCGATGAACAACATTATACATCAAAAATACAGTTCGCCTGGCATGTTTAATAAGTCTACTCCCCCTTGCAATCCACCTAAACACAGGGCTAGAAGCACAAACACTTAACTACCAACTACTTCTGGCCCAAAACCTGACTATTAATTTCAACTTCATCATAGACACATACTCTCTAATCTTTATCCCAATTGCTTTCTATGTAACCTGATCAATTCTTGAATTCTCAAACTGATACATAGCCACAGACCCTAATCTTCACCGGTTCATAAAATACCTATTACTCTTTCTAACCGCAATAATCACCCTTGTTACAGCCAACAACCTATTCCAACTATTCATCGGCTGAGAGGGGGTAGGAGCAATATCCTTCATACTAATTGGTTGATGGTCAGCTCGCCACGAAGCCAACACTTCCGCCCTACAAGCAATCATCTACAACCGAATAGGAGACATTGGATTTATAGTCTCAATGGCCTGACTTGCCACAAACGCATCAACATGAAACATCCAAGAAATCTTCATACTAACACCAACCCCGCCTCAACTACTACTAATAGGACTTGTCCTAGCTGCAACAGGAAAATCCGCCCAATTTGGCCTACACCCATGACTACCAGCCGCCATAGAAGGCCCAACTCCAGTTTCAGCCCTACTACATTCAAGCACAATAGTCGTAGCTGGCATCTTCATATTAATCCGTCTATACCCCCTCCTAGAAAACAATAAACCAGCCTTATCCCTATGCCTCTGATTAGGGGCTATTACCACCCTTCACGCCGCATTCTGCGCTCTTACTCAAACAGACATTAAAAAGATTATTGCCTTCTCCACCTCTAGCCAACTAGGCCTAATAATAGTCACAATCGGCCTGGGACAACCACAATTAACCTTTTTCCATATCTCAACCCATGCCTTCTTCAAAGCAATACTATTTCTATGTGCGGGCACAATCATTCACAGTATTAACCAACAAGACATTCGAAAATTAGGAGGCCTAAAAAAACCACTACCCCTAACAACCTCATGTATAACAATTGGAAACTTAGCCCTAATTGGCACACCCTTCATATCTGGCTTCTACTCAAAAGACACAATCATCGAAACTATAAACACCTCCACCCTAAATGCCACAGCCCTAATAGCAACAATATTCGCAACCGCCCTCACCGCAGCCTATACCATACGACTAACCTTCTTAACCCTAACCACAACACCACGAAGCCCAACACCACATGCAACCTGACATATCACGGAAACCAATGACGCAACATCTCCAATCCTACGCCTAGCAATAGGAAGCATTCTATCCGGCCTGGTGATTATACACACCATAATCCCACTAGAACCAATCACAACTACCATAACCCCAATAACAAAACTATCTGCTATATTAGTTACCATTATTGGCCTTATTACTGCCATAGAACTAACTAAACTCACCACTAAATGAATTCGACCAAACACCTCACCTTCATACCAACTATCAACCCAAATCACCTTTTTCACCCTAACCATACACCGATTTTCCCCAAAAGCGGCCCTGACAATAGGCCAAACACTAGCAACACAACTAAACGACCAAGCCCTACTCACACACTCCGGCCCAAAACTACTAACAACCTCAACAACTACAATAGCAAAAGGCATAACACAAATACAACCAGCAATCATCAAAAGTTATCTAACAATATTTGCCTTCGCCATCTTAATAGTGCTACTATTACCGTACACAACCTAATGACCCACACACTACGTAAGTACCACCCAATCCTAAAAATTATTAATAACACATTCATCGACCTGCCAGCCCCATCAAATATCTCAGCTTGATGAAACTTTGGTTCCCTACTAGGACTCTGCCTAATCTTACAAATCGTCACAGGCTTATTCTTAGCCATACACTACACCGCCGATATCTCAACAGCCTTCTCATCAACTATACACATCTGCCATGACGTCCAATATGGCTGACTCATTCGAAACCTACACGCCAACGGGGCCTCCATATTCTTCATCTGCATCTTCCTACACACTGGTCGAGGTTTATATTATAACTCCTACTTATATAAAGAGACATGAAACGTAGGAGTAATTCTCCTACTACTAACCATAGCCACCGCCTTTGTAGGCTACGTACTTCCATGAGGACAAATATCCTTCTGAGGGGCCACCGTCATCACAAACCTATTATCCGCCATCCCATACATCGGCCCATCCCTAGTACAATGGGTCTGAGGCGGATTTGCCATTGACAACCCAACATTAACCCGATTCTTTACCATCCACTTCCTATTACCATTCATTATTGCAGCAACATCAGCAGTACACTTACTATTCCTACATGAAACCGGATCAAACAACCCAATTGGACTATGCTCAAACACGGATAAAATCCCATTCCACCCATACTACACACTAAAAGACTTACTTGGAGCCATTGCTATAATTATAGTTCTTCTACTCTTAACTTTATTCTTCCCTTACCTGCTTGGAGACCCAGAGAACTTCACCCCAGCTAATCCACTTACAACCCCACCACATATTAAACCAGAATGGTACTTCCTATTTGCATACACCATCCTACGATCTATTCCTAATAAACTAGGGGGAGTACTCGCACTACTATTCTCCATCTTAGTCCTCTTTTTTCCACCACTACTACACACAGCCAAACAACGATCTAGCACCTTCCGACCCCTAACACAAGTACTATTTTGAACCCTAGTCTCAACCATTATTATCCTCACATGGATCGGCGGACAGCCAGTAGAACACCCATTTACCACCGTAGGCCAACTAGCCTCTGCATTCTATTTCCTCATTTTTCTAACCCTATACCCCATAGTCGCCCTACTAGAAAACAAACTACTAAAGTGATAAACGCCTCATTAGCTTAAACTTAAAGCACTGGTCTTGTAAGCCAGACATGAGCCCAACCAGGCACATGAGGCATAACTTATCACCCTCTGCCACCCAATCAGAAGGAAAGACACCTGCCTTATCACCAATCCCCAAAACTGGCATTTTTTTACTTAAACTACCTTCTGCCCCCTCCCGCACACCTCCATAACATCAGGTCCCACCTGTTAACTCTAAGACAACAAACAATGCCAAAAATAAACCCCACCCAGCCAACAACAGCCCTATCCCACCAGAAGAAAAAAGCAGCGGAACACCAATAAAATCCACCCCATGATAACACCCAAACCCCTGTCCGCCCAACACAACCAACTCAACATAATCAAGAACCAATCAAAACATCGCTGCAACTACCAAATACCCAACAACACACCCACCAACCACCAAATCCACTCATGCCCCTGGATATGGATCTGACGCCAAAGCTACAGAATAAGCAAAAACAACCAACATCCCACCTAAATAAACTAAAAACAAAACCAACGAAATAAAAGTAAGCCCAAACCAAACCAAAATGCCACACCCACACCCTGCAGAAAACACTAACCCAAATGTCCCAAAAATTGGTGCAGGGTGTGACGAAACTGACACTAACCCAATAAGAAGACAAATGCCTAATAACAAAACCAAATATATCACTATTTTCATTTGGCTTCACACCAAAACCTGCGGTCTGAAAAACCGCCGTTGTGTTCAACTATAAAAACCAAATACATTTTTACCACGAGTATGCGATACAAAACTGGTTTATACTATAATACATATACTAATTTTTTACACTATGTTATGTATAATGATTATTATATGTTGTCAATCATTATTATAATACATATAATTAATTCTTTAAAGATATATTATGTATAATAACCATTATATGTTCTATACCATGAATATTATTATAATACATATAATTAATTCTTTAAAGATATATTATGTATAATAACCATTATATGTTCTATACCATGAATATTATTATAATACATATAGTTAATTCTTTAAAGATATATTATGTATAATAACCATTATATGTTCTATACCATGAATATTATTATAATACATATAATTAATTCTCTAAAGATATACTATGTATAATACCCATAATAGTATTTAAACCATGAATATTCTTGAAAAACCAGAAATGTATGTACCAAGACATAACACCTTAACTGTACATATAAAGTCCTATTACATGAATAATTAAGGATACTATAAACACTTATATTACTTAAGATCGAACAAACATCCGTACATAACTGATCTACAACATGACTATTCTCGAAACATTAAACAGTCCTTAGATACCATTTCGCTGGACATCACCATAACACCCATAGCCAGGACCCCATCCCGCCCCTAGTCTAGGCCCATAAAGTCGAAGCGTCTCTAAACTGGACCTTCTGAATACCTATGAAAGATAGCGTATTGTGTCATAATCTAGCACACCCAGAGAAATAACCAATCCTTGAATGTTACGCACATCATCCCCAGTGTCACGTCCATAAACATACGTTGCAACCCATATCACTTTTTAAGAGGCCTCTGGTTGTTAGGTCAGGGACATAAACATCACAATCACCACTCCTCACTTTTTAAGAGGCCTCTGGTTACCGGATTAATTACCCGTCTCCTCATACTCATAGCTACCCCGCGCGTCCTGGCGGCTGGTTCTCTTTTTTTTTTCTCTTAGATCTCAGGCCCACCCGCACGCAGGCGTGTTCAGGGTCAAATATCTACTAGACTGAGCCTGGTGGAGATGTCTTCCCATATCGTTTACTACCGGTATCCATCATGCGGCTCATATCGCACAGTTCCTGAATCAAGGTATTATTAGATTAATGCTTATTAGACATAATTTTGTACAAAAAAAACTTAAACGAACACAAATTATCAAACACAAACTACCCTAACCATACAAACCCCCCCACCCCCAAACACTAACATGTTTTAATGGGTTTGCCTCCGTCAAACCCCTAAAACGAAGCCACTAAAACCAATCAATGTTTGTCACTACTCCCAAATTCTTAAGCCAATTTACATATAAAACTTTTTAACTTGTAGATTTAAATCACGGACTCCAACACATTACACACCAGCAAGGACTTATATAACCTTTTTCAAAAACTTGAAACCTCAAATAACCTCGCACCACACAACATTGCACTTTAACACGCACCATCCCATAACCAACACACAAAATTCAACTAAAACCCCAAAAACCACTAAAACAG